ACGAGGATTTTCAGTCCTCTGCTCTACCAGCTGAGCTATCCCGACCATTCCCATTCCCGATACCGCATCCTCATTTTACTAGATAACTTAGGTCTATGTCAATTCAAAGGGTATTACAAAGTCTTATCCAGGTGCTAGAATTTCTTGGATCTTCAAAAAAGGAAGACTTTGTCAGCTTCAGTATGAATAATGATATCGACCATGACTCGTTCAAATGGGGAGTCTTTGGTCAAAGACGGTCATTCGTACATGTATCATATATCACAAGACTTGTCATAAGAGACAAATCTTTCTCTCGGATCCGTTTGTAAAAGAGTAGGGTGAATAAGAAAGATAACGAATTTGAACTACTAACGAAAAAAAAGATAAGATAAATAGTTAATAGTTAAGGAGTCAAATGGGCTTTTTGGGGATAGAGGGACTTGAACCCTCACGATTTTTAAAGTCAACGGATTTTCCTCTTACTATAAATTTCATTGTTGCCGGTATTGACATGTAGAATGGGACTCTATCTTTATTCTCGTCCGATTAATTAGTTCTGCAAAAGAACTATCAGACTGTGTGGTGAATGCTTTGATCAATGAATATTCGATTCTTTCTTCAATATGGAATCGATTCACAACAATTTTTCCCTTTTTCATAGAAAAATACAGATTAAGGTCGTCATTAATCATTTGATAGAGTATTTCAGTACGTATACGTATGTATATACGCATATCCTTCATCTTTTCGGAAGTTTCAATGGAAGGATTACTCTACCAATGCAACACAGTCAATTCCATTTGTTAGAACAGCTTCCATTGAGTCTCTGCACCTATCCTTTTTTCACCTTCTGGGCCTTTTTTTGTTTTTGGAAAATAGGATTTGGCTCAGGATTGCCCATTTTTATTAATTCCGGGGTTTCTCTGAATTTGAAAGTTCTCACTTAGTAGGTTTCCATACCAAGGCTCAATCCAATTAAGTCCGCAGCGTCTACCAATTTCGCCATATCCCCTTTTTGTTTTGAGATTAGGATCTCATTTTTATTCAGATGTCGTTCTCTTTTTTATTTCATTTCTGCTGGAACCGTTGAATTCATTAAATACTGATTCCTATCTCGAAAAAGTTTTTCTCCTCTTTGATTTCTTGGCTATCTTCTTTCATCTTCTATAGGAAACCCGCACCCGCATTTGGTCCAATCAGAAACGATTCTATCATTTCTGTATCTGCAATTCAATATAGATGGAGATATACCACGTATATATGTCTCTCTTCTGCTCGTTTTTCCCATGCAATTTGGAATACTTGAACGGTCGATTCTTTTTTTCGTCTGAGCTTCCATCTTTACGAATCAAAGCGCAATAATTTCTAATTATTTAAAACAAATCATTCCATTTAGAAATAAAAAAGATATATATGATGATATGAAATAAAATATATATATATATATATATAAATGTAATAAAAAGACTTTCAAATATCATTTGAAAGCAAAAACGAAAATGATTTAATCTAAAAATAGATCGAATCAAATATTTTTTAATATTAAATGCTATACTATAGAATTGTACTATATAATTGTGATGTGAGAAAAAAAACTAAAATTATATATCGATAGATTAATCGTTATATTCTATGGTCTATGGTAAGTATGAGTATTGAATATTTCCTTTCAATTCTATATTCTATTTTTTCGATAGTCATATTCATTATGACTAGCTAATAGGAATCGCCAAGAATGCAAATATAAGTATATTAATTAAAATTAATAGCTAACAATAGTTTATTGAATCCCTATGCAGGTATAATTTATCTTATGTGAGCCTGCTTAGCTCAGAGGTTAGAGCATCGCATTTGTAATGCGATGGTCATCGGTTCGATTCCGATAGCCGGCTTTTCTCTATTTATTTTCTTCGAGTTTTTACATGATTGAGAATGCCCTTTTGAAATCCGAAATCAAATAATATTTAAAAATATATATATTTTTTTTTTTTATCTTATAGGAACTTACAACTATGCCATGAAAAGAATCCCTTTAATCAATTTTTTATCTATATAGAATCTTTATATAGAATATATATAGAATATATATAGAATAGAAAGGTCTGGATATTTATTCATCTAATTATTCTTTAGAGTACAAGTACACTACTTCCGTAAACTTCGCTTCATTTATCATTTAGTTCAGTTTTAGTTTAGGTTTATTCTGTAAAATGAAATTTCATCAATAAGAATTCAATATAAATAAGAATAAGGAGTCTTTATGTCGCGTTACCGGGGACCTCGTTTCAAAAAAATACGCCGCCTGGGAGCTTTACCGGGACTAACTAATAAAAGGCCTAGAGCCGGAAGTGATCTTAGAAACCAATCACGTTCCGGTAAAAAATCTCAATATCGTATTCGTCTAGAAGAAAAACAAAAGTTGCGTTTTCATTATGGTCTTACAGAACGACAATTACTTAAATACGTTCGTATCGCCGGCAAAGCCAAGGGGTCAACAGGTCAGGTTTTACTCCAATTA